AAAGGTTGTACCTGTAAACCAACCTCCTACAGCGAAATACGCACAAGGAAAGAGCAATAGACCGGACCAACCTACAAAAACGAAACGGTCCCTCCGTAACCAGTCATCCATAATATCAAATAAATCATTTTCGTCTTTGGTAAATTTACCAAGGGCTATAGTCATAGTGATCCTCCTATTCAACTATTTCAACCATTTTCGAACACCTCATAGCGCGGAGTCCGAGAATTCGATCATTTATGTATGATTTTTCTCGTACATTGACTCTTACAACAGGTTTCGAAGATAAACTTTATTGGTTCATAAATTGACTTTACCTTTAATTGAAAGTAAATCCCTAACCTCAATTCGATTATTCTTTAACGAGTCTGAATAAGCACCTGACCCACGAATTTTCTTATGTCTCATCAACCAAATATATAATTTTTTGAAAGAACTGTTCAAGAAACAAGCAATATCCTTTCTCGTTATCAGTCGATTCCGAGACCGACCCCTGCTTTCCATCAACTAACTTATCTTATTCTTGTTCGTGAGATTAAAAATTCATAAAAAAATGAAATATCTTGAGAGTTTTTTCGAATTGATATGTATGCTACTACAGTCTTATATAGAATAAGTCTTCTATAGAATCTCTTATATATATAATTATATATAATATATTATTATATTTATATATAAATATATATAATTATTTTTGTATTTTCTGCCCGTTTTCCCTTTCCTTTAGATGAATCAAAAACTTCAACTTCAGAGTCTCTCTTTTCGTTTTCATGGGTCGAGGAAAGAATGCAAAATTTTCTATTTATTTTTTTTTACTTTTATTTCTCAGGAAAAGAGAGAATTACCGTTATTCAATAAAAAAAGACTAGGATACCCGAAATGCACTTTTTTCTCGCATGTATTTTCCACCCCAGTGGCGAAAGAAGAATATGAGATGCATCGATCTAAAAAGAGTTGGTACATGAAATTACGATCGAATAAGATATATTTAAACCTTATTCGATAAATAGATATTAATCCTCCTCTGGAATCAAAGAAAGATAGCGAAAAAAGTTTTTTGTGGTTTAGAAGAAACTTTTTCCCTTCCGTCTCTATGAAGGAAGGGAAAAGTCAAATTATTCTTATTATTCTTACTTACGGAATATCTATGAATACCAAAATTTAACCGGAAATATCGACAAATTGGTGCGCAGTCCAAAAAAATGAAATAAAAAGGGGTCAACCGTTCCAATTTAATCTCTATCTAATTTGATTATCAGAATAGCGGATATACTCCTGATTCAATAGGCCAGGTCCACTTACTTTTCCCTTTTTATTTGCTGATTTTTAATCTTTACAATGGATTTCGTTTGGAATAATTGAAAAAAAAAATAGAAATATTTGGTGATTCAATAGACAACTTCTCTTATCATTATAATGAAAATATGTTTAACTTTATAACTACTAGGACGTATTATCCTTTTATTATACAGTTGTTTCCTTTTTCCTTTAAAAAAAGCAAGAAACAAATCGATTCTACGTTCAAATATGAATACTACGGCTCGGGTTTATGAAAAAAAGTAAAAAGCCCCTTATCGGATTTGAACCGATGACTTACGCCTTACCATGGCGTTACTCTACCACTGAGTTAAAGGGGCCCTTTAAACTAACTAACTAACTTAATTCCTGAATGAGTCACTATGTGGATAAAATATCTCTCTCTCCCTATATTACAATTACATAATATATATAATTATATACTATACTTACTATATAATAAAGTAAATTCATAGCGGCGGGTGGCTCTTTCCGGAATGATAAAGTTGATTTACTGTCGAGTCTCGGATCAAACGATTTTTGATCTTTTTAAACTATCACTTCAATGAACCAAGTCGACCCTCATTTTTTTCTTTTATTAAATTGATCCCCATCATAAAAAAAAATCACTTGAGACATATACCTACCAATTCGACGCAGATCCAAGATATTTCATTAAATTATGTGATGGAGAAGTTCGATTTGTCCCCTTCCCCCTTAATCCATAAAAAACAATTTCTGAAATTTTATTGATCCCCTTTATCATCCCGAATTTCTTCTTTATCAATTTTCTGGTTTACTACGAAGACATATTTCGTCTTAAAAAAATGAATGAATCAAGAAAGTCGAAGAAATGGAGTTGAAAATTTTCTTTTGATTTTTGGGGGGTGTATAAACCATTCCACAAAGGGATCCTTTCCCTCGTATTTTTTTCTTTTTATAAGAAATGCTTTTTATATTTTTATTTTATATATAGTTAATCGAGACTTTTTTTATTTCATATTTTTAATTTAGATAGAATTTTAGATCGAATTCTATTAGATATTCGATGTTTAAATTTTGTTTAAGTTTTGAAATGAAATTCGAATTATATTCGAATCAAAAAATTCTCATAAAAACAATTAAATAATATGGATAACGATACTGGCTTTATATATTGAATCCAATGGCGATTAGAATTAAGGATTCATAAATAGGAATGATGAATCAAAAAACTCTAAGGATCCCTTGGATCGCATCATATTCTTACATTCTATTGACTCTATTGACAATTTCGAAAAACTGTTGATACTATGCTCATAGTATCATGGCGGTCGGACATATATGCCCCCATCGTCTAGTGGTTCAGGACATCTCTCTTTCAAGGAGGCAGCGGGGATTCGACTTCCCCTGGGGGTAGGGTACTACAAAAGGAAGTTGAGCGTGCATTATCAATAAGCCTTAAATTGAAAAAGGAATTTCTTTTTCCTGGGTCGATGCCCGAGGGGTTAATGGGGACGGACTGTAAATTCGTTGGCAATATGTCTACGCTGGTTCAAATCCAGCTCGGCCCAAGAATTCGCTCATAGACCGTGAGATGCAAATTTTTGTCTTTCCAAAGCGCGCGATACGTGGGAATAAAAGAATTCCATTTTTTTCTATATACATACCTTGTTTTATTTGCTCGATTTATTTGTTCCAAAAAATTCCGATCTAGATAATATAATGATCTAGATTCATATCAGTATCTATAAGTCTAAAAAAGAAAGTCTAAGGAAACGAGTAAGTCTAAAAAAGAAAGTCTAAGGAAACGAGAAAATAAATCTTTTTTTTGAAAAATTGATGATCAATCGAGATTTGGAAATAAGGAAAGAATCACTAATAATGTAATTCGTGTCGCTCTAACTAAAACTAAAAAGAAAGTGCATAGTCATGTAGATATCACTATATCACTCGTGTCTCTGTTACAACACGAAAAAAATTGGAATTAAATCCTAAAAATCTTGATGCGGTATACCTTATTTCCCTGGGATTGTAGTTCAATTGGTCAGAGCACCGCCCTGTCAAGGCGGAAGCTGCGGGTTCGAGCCCCGTCAGTCCCGACGGATCCAATAAACACATCAACTCGCCTCTTCATTTTCATTTTTTGGCAAAAGAAGCATAATGAAATGAATAGAATTTCGGTCCTTCTCAATAGGGATTTTTTTATTTTTTCGTTATTTCTCATCAAACAAAAATATATAAATTTTCATTACTTCAACTAGTACCTATTGGTGGGAGAGAGATATAATTGGATTAGTCCAATTATTGGGAACATCATATTCAGGATTCCAAGGGATAGCGTACTGGGTCTAGTCTTTCAATTTATTGCCTCTATCTAATAGAATAGAGTATCATATGTTTCTCGGGAGCACATACACAACTATAATTCATTTCTTGTACACTACAAAATGAAATTTTAGTTACCCCGAAAAAGACGTTTCAGATTAAAACTCTCTCCCTTTCTAGTTCCGATTTTTTTTAGATAGACCGGAATTTGGCTTTTTCACACTTTTCTTTTTCTTACAAGAAAAGAAAATTATATCATAAAAAAATAGGAGTTTCGAGTTTAACCCCCGCCCCCTTTCATTTTACTTCGAGTGTTGTTATTTTTTTGGGGGGGTTGTTATCAATGCAATGTAAGTGGAAAGCGGTCAGATGATACTTCATCCGATGATTGTCCAAGGAAGATGGTAGGTTGTAGAAAGAATGTAAAAGAATAATAAAGAAAAAGATTTCTTGATTCGATTACGAATTCCATTTTCTATTGAGTATGAATAAAGGATCTTCCTATGTTATACTATTTAATTCGCGACGGCGAAGTAATTTGATAGCCCAGATATTGTTATTCATAATATTGATGCGATTCAATATCATCGAGATGTAATTCATCCCATTGAATTGACAGGCGAAATTTTTATTATCTCTATGGGATTAAATCCCGAGTTATTGCGAAGTAAAAACCACGGAGATTATGGAAGTAAATATTCTCGCATTTATTGCTACTGCACTCTTCATTCTAGTTCCTACTGCTTTTTTACTTATCATATATGTAAAAACGGTCAGCCAAAACGATTAATATGAATGAAACTTGACTTCTTATGTCTTTATCAATCTGAATTTTGTAAGAAATAAATAAAGGATTCCAATTTTGTTTCTTAAATCTTCAATTAAATACGTAGGCTAGAATCAACAGTATTCTACGAGATTTTATAATATGGTAGAAAGATTTATATATTTCTTTCTACCATATTATCTATGAGATTCGCGGTTTTGTAGTAGATAAAGTTGTACTGTATAAAGATACAGGCTTAATATAGAGTAGAGCAATCTTCATATCGATAGAATTCTATCTATAGAATATACATAGGGCCCCAGTTATATTTCTTTGCTACATCTATTTTATTGATTTGTATTGATTCCGCTCAATCCGAAATAATGAAAAAAAGGGGGGGGGGGTAACTCTTACTTTTACGGCTTGAATTCCGAGATTTCTTATTATTTCAAATCGAAATCCCAGTATCTATCGAAAAAGAAAAAATTTTGAAGTAAAAAGTCTACTCCCATTAAAAAAAATTAAGAAAAAAAAAGCCAGTAATCTTTTTTTAGCATTCCAAAAAAGTATTTGATTGAATCGCTAACAGAAAGGAGTATGGGAACTTCTTCCAATTTAGAAAAGGAGTAGTAAATCCTATCAATTTGTAACACTTGAACCGCGCTATGAAATGAGTCGATGTCGATAAAGCCTAAATAAAATTTCTACAACAATAAAGAAAGCGGCGAGTACACAATATGTGACTCGCCGGGGGCAAGATTTTATTATGCGTAGTATCTTGTTGAAGAACCACTATGTAGATGTTCTTTACCCTAGAAAGTACGCATCCCCCTAATATTAATAACAGGACGCCTTTTTCTCTTTAAATAGGCAAATTTAATAGGCAAATAAATAACAAATAATAAGAAGTGGCCTGTTGTTCCCCATTGTCCCTATATAAGAAGTCTGATAAGAAAGTCTGATAGATAAGAGCCCTTCGGCGAAATAGAGAATTTAGGAAAATGAAAATTTCTTACCATACGTATCCCCTTCCGAAATACAAACATGGGAATCATTGAAATATCTGTTTGATTGCCATTATTATTCTTTTTTTATAGTTAAAGTTCAAACAAAACGCTTTGTAGAATGATCTATAAACCAATTTATAAAGTTTGATTCCTTACCGCAATTACATTAATAGTACTTCTAGAGTCCACTTCTCCCCCATACGACGAGTGAAAGGGAAAATGTAAAGACTACCATTAAAGCAGCCCAAGCGAGACTTACTATATCCATGTGAATTATGTCCCCTATCTCTATGAATCTGAAGGAATTATTCCATTCTTGTTTACTAATAATAGTGAAATCCAGGGTGTATAGTCAAAAGGGGATTCTTACCCCCAATTCTTTATGTAATGAACCAATTCAATAAATGCATTTATAATTAATTTTTAATACAAATTTTCTTATCATTATGATTTCTAGTAAAATTGGGAAAGATTAAGTACAAGCAAAATATGCAACGACCCCCATGGACAGGGGAGTCTAACTGTTAGTTCATGCTATATTAGTAAGACTCCCCCTTGGTTATCCAATATAATTCAAGGCCCAGTCAGTAAATATTCCATTCCATTAGTAGTGGAAGGGCTATCAAGACTTCTCGACTCCCTTCAGAGTACGAAAATCTTTTTTGAATCCTAGACACAAAAAGTTACAGATCTTTCGAGAATCTTCATATGCTTCGACTCAAGTGCGTATCAACAGCCCCCTCCGCTGGGGAATATTTCGGTGAGTTATATAAAAAAAACAAGGGATTTCGGGTCTTTTGTTGACCAGGCGACACCCAGATTTGAACCGGGGAAAAAAGGATTTGCAGTCCTCCGCCTTACCGCTCGGCCATGTCGCCAAAAAAAATAGATGACAATATTACTCCCTTTTTGATTAGATCCACCCCTTCGATTGATAGTATCGCAAAATACACAATACCTAAAAACTTCCCCTATCCTTTCTATTGAAAGGGAAAATTTTAACTTTCCTTCACAAAAAAATTCATAAAGAATTTGAACCATTAACTATTGACTTGTGACTTGAATGTGAATTCGTGAATGATTTTGAGATTTGGGTCGAAAATTTTGTTTCCCTAATGACATAAGAAAGTCAAAATAATAACTAATTTTGATTGATTCTTTTCAATCAAAAAATCTTTAATAAATAATTATAATAAAAAAAATATTGATATATGTAAAGGAAACCCCGGAACCAGAACAGAACTTACCCAGATATATAATCGGATATTCAAATATAATATATGATGCCGGTAGGGAATTCTCAGAAAATATCGTACTTCAATTTTTCATTGAATCGATTGAAAAAAGTATAAATTTGGATAGATCACCGCCCGCGCTGCCCCGAATAGAACTGCACTAAAAGAATAAAAGGGGAGACGGATATATAGAAGATAGCTACATATGTTTAATAAATACAACTAAATATATATATATATAACCCGCTTTCCAAGCGTATTTTACGAATTCTAGTACTAAGTAATAATAAGAGAATCGGTCAAAGTTTATCTTTCTCGGCAAATATTTTTTTACAATGAAATCCCAAAAGGGGTTAAGTAAGAAAAAATCAACGTTGTACTGTTTCTGATTATTCTATATTTATCTCGGCAAACAGATCAAATTCTGAATCCTTTTCTTTTTCCGGTATACAATCGATTGGAATATATAATAGCATTATAATAGTAGTAATTGAATCACTTTTGTTCTGATATACTATATACTAAAGCCCATAAATCTAAGCAGCAGAATTCTGGTTCCAAGAATTTTTTAGCAATTCCTTTCATCTTTTCTCTTACAAATTCAATTCCGAAATTTTACTTGAGTAGAAAATTCTATCTACCCCCCACACATATTTCATACTGTCCATATATGGACATATCTGGTATGGAATTGGGTAAAATTTTATGTGATTCAGTAAACAGAATAGAAATTCCATCGGCGTTGGGTCAAATCTATATGATTCGATGAAGAATGCGATAATAATGGGATTTTTCTATAAATGGGAAATTCGTTTCAAATGTTCCGGGATGGAAATGAGGGAATATCGACAATACCTGGGCTTAATCAGATACAATTTGAAGGATTTTG